ATGAGTAGTTCAGATAGAATCGAGCTTTCGATTGATCCAGGCACTTGGGATCCTATGGATGAAGACATGGTCTCTCTGGATCCCATTGAATTTCATTCGGATGAGGAGCCTTATAAAGATCGTATTGATTCTTATCAAAGAAAAACAGGATTAACTGAAGCTGTTCAAACAGGCATAGGCCAACTAAACGGTATTCCCATAGCAATTGGGGTTATGGATTTTCAGTTTATGGGGGGTAGTATGGGATCCGTAGTTGGGGAGAAAATCACCCGTTTGATCGAGTATGCTACCAATAAATTTCTACCTCTTATTATAGTGTGTGCTTCGGGGGGGGCACGCATGCAAGAAGGAAGTTTGAGCTTGATGCAAATGGCTAAAATTTCTTCTGCTTTATATGATTATCAATCAAATAAAAAGTTATTCTATGTATCAATCCTTACATCTCCTACTACTGGTGGGGTGACAGCTAGTTTTGGTATGTTGGGGGATATCATTATTGCCGAACCCAACGCCTACATTGCATTTGCGGGTAAAAGAGTAATTGAACAAACATTGCATAAAACAGTACCTGAAGGTTCACAAGCGGCCGAATCTTTATTCCAGAAGGGCTTATTCGATCTAATCGTACCACGTAATCCTTTAAAGGGCGTTCTGAGTGAGTTATTTCAGCTCCACGCTTTCTTTCCTTTGAATCAAAATTCAATCAAGTAGAGCATTAAGTTCAATTATTTTATTTGTATCAAAGCAAGTAGTGTAGGTAGTTTATCGGAATCAAAGTAAAAATTCGAAGAATAGAGTTTTCTTTGGTGACATAAGATCAAATTGTAGAAAGAATTCAAAGTTGTGAATAATTCTCTTTTTTTTTTACCTATGAGAATTCCCATTTTTACTAAGAAAAGAATCCCGGTTGGGTCGGATTTTAACGAACCTTTCGGTCATTTGTAAGAAACTCTTTCTTTATTAAATTCAAAGACAAGAAGAAAAGAAGAAGAATAATAAAGTCGATTATCATACATATATTTCACGTAGAAAGATGAATAAGTCAATTTATTTAGTTCTACATTCCTTGCAATGAGTATATATACTCGCTTAGATATATACTTAGATCTATACTAATTAGAATTATAATTATTATAAGATATCTTTATAAAAATATAACAATAAGAGGTACAAATAGTAAATCGAGGTACCCATTCTATGATAACTTTAAACTTTCCCTCTATCTTTGTGCCTTTAGTAGGTCTAGTATTTCCGGCAATTGCAATGGCTTCTTTATCTCTTCATGTTCAAAAAAACAAGATTGTTTAGATCCGGTGGGACCAAATCGCATCTATTTTTTTTTTTCAAAACTTATTAGTGGAATATGGTATACCATGTGCCTTCCACCGAACATAAATGAAAGAGCTCTTACGCATGCAGAAACACGATATATGGGTAAATGAATTCTAGCTATTTTCAAATAGATCAGGATCGGCGGATGTCTGAAATGGTATCTATATGTATGTTGATATCTATAGTGGAATCATATGAAGGAGATGTTATTATTTTAGATCTAACTAATTTGATGAATTACTCCTAAAGGTTCACATCAAAATAGTGCTAGTTGATGAGAGTTATTTCGGAAACAAAAAGAGTAAAGTCAAATTCATTTGGAATATTCTTTCAATTTCAATAAAATGCAACCGGATCAAGTATGAGTTGGCGATCAGAACGTATATGGATAGAACTTATAGCGGGGTCTCGAAAAACAAGTAATTTCTGCTGGGCCTTTATCCTTTTTTTAGGTTCATTAGGATTCTTATTGGTTGGAACTTCCACTTATCTTGGTAGAAATTTGATATCGTTATTTCCGTCTCAGCAAATCCTTTTTTTTCCACAAGGGATCGTGATGTCGTTCTATGGGATTGCGGGTCTTTTTATTAGCTCCTATTTGTGGTGCACAATCTCGTGGAATGTAGGTAGTGGTTATGATCGATTCGATAGAAAAGAAGGAATAGTATGTATTTTTCGTTGGGGATTTCCTGGAAAAAATCGTCGCATCTTCCTCCGATTCCTTATAAAAGATATTCAGTCCGTCAGAATAGAAGTTAAAGAGGGTATTTATGCTCGTCGTGTCCTTTATATGGAAATCAGGGGCCAGGGGGCTATTCCCTTGACTCGTACTGATGAGAATTTGACTCCACGAGAAATTGAACAAAAAGCTGCTGAATTAGCCTATTTCTTGCGTGTACCAATTGAAGTATTTTGAGAAATGAACTGAAGAATGAATGCTTTCTCGGCAGGAGGGAAAAAACCTTTCTTTTCTATAACATAACTTAACTGAAGTTTCTTCAGAACACTCATTCGCGCCAAAGCAGACGTATACGGAACAACCATAAAACAAAACTCTTTTTGTCCGCAAAAGGGGTCTTTTATGCGTATGGGGATCCACTCAACTCAATTCAGTAATAAAACAAGTAACAAATCGAAATAATAGATTCATCCCATATATTAAACTATT